CGATTCGATAGACGGCTCATTGGGATAGATATAGATGAACAATACCCCCCCTGGAACCGTATAGGAAGTTTTCTCCTCGTACGGCTCGAGAAAAAATGATTTAATTCGAAGTTTTGCCTATGTATCTAATTCTAATAAATAATAAATTAAATGACAAATGGACCTATAAAATGAATATCAATTAGACTATGATTTCAGTCTTTTTCTTCTTGAAAAATGAAAAAGAAACAGTTCGTACTCATAACTCAAATCGGATAACTCTTAAATAGCTCAAAGGAAAATCTTTAGTCAATTTCATTTATTGAGTAGTCTTTACTCCCTTTCGTTTATCCCAGTTAAACTATTTCAAATTCTATTTGGATTCTTTAGTCGGATCCAGTTATTGAGACTACCGAGAGAATTAACAATTACAAAGGGTGTTTCCTTGTTTTTAAACCCTTTATTCTTATTTTTAATCATTGGGTTTAGACATTACTTCGGTGCTTCTTAATCCTTTCAAAGTGGTAGCAACATACCCTTTTTGATTTCTTTCTATCAAAGAATCCTATGGATGGTTGATTCTAGCATGATACACGTTGAATCGAAAATTTTGGATCAATTTCAACAAGTTTTGCTTTTGAATTGGAAACTTGCTCGAATTGGATCCTTTCAATTTTCCATATATTTACGAAGTTGTTCCAGTTGATTGGCATTAACCCTAGATCCTTGCCCCTGAGAAATGAATTAATACTTTCTGTTCGAGCTCCATCATGGACTATTTACATTACAACCCGACAAAAAATGAAGGGTTCAAGTGTAACAGAACAAACAATGTCGAGCCAAGAGCACCTCATTCCTAGACAAATTTAAAATGATGGATGTAAAAATCCACAATGGGTCATATCCTTCAAGTCGCACGTTGCTTTCTACCACATCGTTTCAAACGAAGTTTTACCATAACATTCCTCTAATTTGGAACCGGTATACCGGTATGGGATTGATTCAATCATGGAATCATGAATAGTCATCGGTTCAGCTGTCCATAGACATCGTAATCTATACCTTTTCTTCTATATATGAATATATGAAACAAGATTTTTCTGAAAAAATCTTAGTAAGACAACATTTTGAACATATTTAACATACTAATTACTAATAGAATATATAGATAATAGAAAGAAAAAAGAAATCTATATATAGAAATATATAAATAAAATAATTAAATTAAAATAATATTAATTTATATTAATAATAATTATAGATATATATTAATATAAATAAAAATGAATAAGTTTTAAGTTTTTGAATCTACATTTTCAAGTGACTTAATAGGATAAATTAAATGATTTTCTACTTTTTCAAAGATTCCAAATCATTAAAAATTTTTCTAAGTGAAATTCACTATTTAATTTAAATTAAACATCATTATTTAATTTGATTGGATTTGAAGAAAATTGGACAAAAAGCATCGCCTTTGATCTTTATAGGAAGATCAGTCTTTCTTTTTGAATTGACTCATCACTAATTTCAAATAAAAATTTGAAATAGATCAAAGAAAAAAAGAAAGAAATCCATTTTTTTTCATGAGAATGAGATGTAGAAAAAATAATGTAAGTTAAGATTTGAATTTTGATTTTTTTAATAAGATTACGAAAATCAAAATCGAAAAAAAAATAGGGAAGGTTTCTCATATCTATCAGATAGACTGAACAATTGTCACTGTTTGTTATAGATATAGTATAAATACCATACTATAGAACATGGAACTTGATCGTTTGTTAATGAAATTCAAGCAGACACAGATGCTTAAATTTCTAATTAATATAGCCTATGCCTATCCACCCCCCACTTTTTTTATATTATGATATAGTTTATATGGGAATAATGCAGTATAAAAAGTGGATCCGCGCTGGGACGGAAGGATTCGAACCTCCGAATAGCGGGACCAAAACCCGTTGCCTTACCACTTGGCCACGCCCCATTTCGATTGCTAATCGACACTAAGAAACAATAATATTGTTATTGGTTGTTTGTCAACTACAGCCCAAATAAATATCTAAATATATATCTAGATATAGAATCTATCTATAGAATATAGATCTTCTATATCTATAGAATAATAGAATAGACCAGTACTAGGATTTTGATACATATAGATACAGAATTCAACTTAATTTATTGATCATTACATAGAATTCAATTAAGATATTGTATGAAAGTATGATTTCTTCTATTCTCCTTTGAGAATTGGAGAATTTTTGGTTGGATGGATTCAAAGAAAAGAAGGATTTTTGTCTATCTTACCTTACTTTCTTTTTCCTTATATCAAAAAGGCAACCAAAATGCAATTATCTCCAAGAACAAAATGTCTGTTATGCTTAATATCGTTAGTTTGATCTGTATTTGTATTAATTCGCCCCTTTATTCGAGTAGTTTTTTCTTCGGCAAATTGCCTGAAGCCTATGCTTTTTTGAATCCAATCGTAGATGTTATGCCAGTCATACCTCTGTTTTTTTTTCTC